AATTCGATAAATGTTGGTTGATCGTATATTTCATTATAGTTATATGATTCAGAGTATCATTTCCTATTCGATCCCTTTGAATTCCATATTCGAAGTTGCGATCGGATCTATTCATTAAAAAGAATCGATTCGATACATTTCTTCCATAGGTGCTATAATTGACTGCCTCCATTATGTTGTTGCTAGCAAATACCGCTGTTTTTAGTTTGGGATCTTCCAACTCATTCCCGCAGTAGATCCGGACCGATTTTTTTCTGATCCTTCGAGAAAAAGATTCATTCTCCTCATAAAAAAGAGGAGGTAGAACCAATAAAGATTTCTTTTTCGATTCATCTCTGGAGTTGAATACCTCATTCAAGAATTTTTTTTGATCCAACCCGTAGGAATCAATAGAAAAGGAAAATCCCCTATGAAACACCAGATCCGGCTCGGTTATTGATAGAGTGAATAGATCCGCCATTTCTGGGAATCTCTCTTCTGATTCAAAAAAATCGTGGCGTAACGCGTATCCCCCTTTGTTCCGGTCATGGAATAGATGAAAGAAATCAAAAAATGGATTTTTGTTCAAGAATGAAATCTTATTGGAACTGTCCATATCCGGTTCATCCTTCGGAACCAGATCCGGGATGTGATCTGGTTCCGAAGGATGAATTGAGACGGTATCTTGTAAATACGTAATTATCTTGAATATATCAACCATTTCTTTATTTTCCGCTCGCCTGGAAGGGACAAAAGAAACATCTTGTTTTTTCTTCAACAATTTAGGATCTATAGTGGACCTCTCAGTAGGATTCGAACCCAGATGAAGTTCTGACCATCTGTCAGAGAAAAAAGAACGAATTGATCTTGTAGGATTCCCAATAAATTCTTCGATTTCTTCCGGAAGCAGATGATTATTCATCCGCTTCTCAGGTTCCGTGAATAGCCAGGACATGGAGGAAGATCCAAAAAGGCATTTCGGGAATCGATCTGATTCTATCTCTGTTCGTTCCGTTTGAAGAAAGGAAGGATCCCAAAGAATCGATCTCTCTTTTAGTTGCTGAATCTCTGTTTGATCGATCAATGTGTGATATTCTGAATTCTCATTTCTAACGGAATCGAAATGATCTCTGGATTGATCAGAAGAAGATCCTTTCCATTGGCTAGAATCCGTTACTTGAACGAAAATAGATCTTGTGGAATCATATTGAATATTTGACAATACATTCCGTACCTTGCTAAAAAACCGATCCTTGTTTACCAACCACACATTGTCTAACCAAATCCAATTCTCTCTCGAGACGTTCCTCAAAAAATTTGATTCGTGCTGATTCTTCCCCCAACTAACGAAGAGATTTTGGCGGAATTGCCACATATGAAATTGAGCACAATTTTGCAAAGAAATACCCCACTTGTTTCTCGAGAAGAGATGGGAAACATGCTCAATATCATTGGATTGCATAGTTGCCCCAGCTCCTTGTTGTTTGAAGAAACTCTCCCCCTGAATTGGTCTTTTTTCACGAAAAGCAGACATGAGATAACAAATCAAGTCTTTCCCTAAGATTTCGAATAGCTGTCCCGAATTCAAGTTGATTATGTTTCGTTTCTTCCTCGGAGAAAGACGATCAAAAAATTCCCAATCATGGTCCTTGCGGATCGGATCATCCGTATAGGATAAAAAAAGAAACTCCAGATATTTGCTATCTTTCTCTTTGAATGAGATCTCAATTCCGGCTACGGTTTCATTAGATATCTGACAACTAGAATCCCTCTTTTTTCCGATCCGGTTCCTCCACCACCGCGAACCCCGGTTAGATTCAGGCATGATACGCTTTTTATTTATTGGGATAACCCAAGTACTCTCTTGCGGATCCATGAAACAACTCTCAGAAATCTTTTTCCCTTTTGGAAGATACAGGAGCGAAACAATCAACCTATTTCTATTGGAAGACCAAAAAGATTCTTCCAATGTCTCCTTTCTGGGTCCAATGGAATTCATAGGTATAGGAAGAAGCCCCATCAAATAGAGATTTTTTCTTTCGACCATCTTTCGATTGTTAATACGAGATATAAGGACCACTACTACAAGCAGTACTACACCTTTGGTCGTGAAATATCGATTGCTTGTTGCACCCTGTGAATCACGTGAAAGTAGGATACTCCAAATTCGGGGGTCAAAGAGTTTCATAAAACGTTCTTGGTGGAAAAAAATGTGAGTGAAAGATCCCACTGAATCGAATTTGATCCATGAATCTAAGAAATAGTGAGAATTCTTGATCTCTCTCAATTCGAATATCCAGGATTTGAATTGATGTCGTTTCATTGATTCCTCCTAAAGATTTCATTTCAATTGGAATTTGGTTATTCACGATGTACGATGATCCCCGTTAAGCATCCATGGCTGAATGGTTAAAGCGCCCAACTCATAATTGGCAAATTCGTAGGTTCAATTCCTGCTGGATGCACGCCAATGGGAACATTCAATAAGTCTATTGGAATTGGCTCTGTATCAATGGAATCT